TCAGATCTTCATTATCTAACCGAACCCGGAACATACCATTGGGAAGCGATTCAGTAATTAAACCTTCATGAATCCATTTTTGTTCTTTCATTCCAGGTAAAGCCTCCTTGAAGTCTCAACTAATGGAGGAGGAACGATATTAGACAACTCGTCCCTTTTCTTTTTTTTAGAAATAGGAAGAAGTTTCGGATCCAATTTGGATATTAAAAGGATTACCATATATAACACAAAATTTCTCCGCCGATTCCTTCGAGTCGAGCCTCTCGGTCTGTCATTATACCTCGAGAAGTAGAAAGAATTACAATCCCCATCCCACCTAAAATTCTAGGAATTCTTTGAGAGTTAGAATAGATTCGTAGACCGGGTCGACTGATCCGTTTTAAATTTAAAAAATTTCTATAGAGTCTTTTCCTATTCCTTCTATGCCGCAGGTTTAAAACCAAAAAAGATTTGTTTTTTTCTCGATGTTTTCTAACGTTTTCAATAAAACCTTCTCGGAAAAGTATTTTAACAATATTTTCGGTAATATTAGTAGATGCGATGCGAACCACTCTTTTTCTATCCATATCAGCATTTCGTATAGAGGTTATTATCTCAGCAATAGTGTCCCTACCCATGGTGAACTAAAATTATGGGTGCCCCAAAATTGGATATAATCAACATGTTTTTCTTTGTTTTTTTTTTTTTTTACTTATTTGTTTTATGAATATGAATTATTAAAGGTATATGCGTTAGACACAATCTACTAATTAATCTAGTTCTTAATCTATTTCTTTCAAATACCCACTATAAACATATCAGTGATCTCATTTTATAATACCTCGGGAGCTAATGAAACTATTTTAGTAAAATTTAATTGTCTCAATTCCCGGGGGATCGCACCAAAAATTCTAGTTCCTTTTGGATTTCCTTCTTGATCAATCACAACTGCAGCATTGTCATCATATCGTATTATCATACCGCTGTCACGTTTAAGTTCTTTACAGGTACGAACAATTACAGCTCTGACTACTTCTGATTTTTCTAGGGGCATATTTGGTACTGCTTCTTTGATCACAGCAACAATAACGTCACCAATATGAGCATATCGACGATTGCTAGCTCCTATGATTCGAATACACATCAATTCTCGAGCCCCGCTGTTATCTGCTACATTTAAATGGGTCTGAGGTTGAATCATATCAATTTTTAGTCTATTCTTCCAATGCAAAGGATGAAGAAAAAAAAGGAATATTTTTTGTCCAAAAAAAGAAACTTTCATCCCCAAGATTCATTTCTGTTGGTTCTACATTTTTATCCTGAAATAATGAATTGAGTTCGTATAGGCATTTTGGATGCTGCTATTGAAATAGCCCTTCTAGCTATATTTTCGGTTACTCCACCCATTTCATATAGTATTCGACCTGGTTTAACAACAGCTACCCAATATTCAGGGGATCCCTTTCCCGAACCCATACGTGTTTCAGCGGGTCTTACTGTAACCGGTTTGTCTGGAAATACACGGACCCATATTTTTCCACCACGGCGTGCATTTCGTGTCATTGCTCGTCGACCTGCTTCGATTTGTCTAGATGTGATCCAAGCAGGTTCAAGTGCCTGAAGAGCATATTTACCGAAACAAATATGATTACCTCGATAAGATATTCCCTTCATTCTTCCTCTATGTTGTTTACGGAATCTAGTTCTTTTGGGGTTATAGTTGATGGTTGTTTCACAATTCCATCTCTACTACAGAACCGGACGTGAGAGTTTCTTCTCATCCAGCTCCTCACGAATAAAAGGATTAAAAACATTTAATTGAAATGATTAACATTTTTTGTAAAAAATAGTTTTTTTTTAGAACGTTCTAAAAAATCTTTATTTAGTTTTGTCCTTTATCCAAGTTTAGCAACTAAAAAAAAAAAGTTTTCGCGGGCGAATATTTACTCTTTCAATCTCTATTTCATTTGTAGGGCTCATTCGTGACTTCTCCCAATAGATGAATTAATCTCCGGTTCATTTCGCCATCCCGACTAGTGAATCATTAAGATTCATTTTTTCAATAAAATCTTTTGCATGCACAGGTTCCATCGTTCCCATCGCTTCGTACTTAATGATTAGGTCCGAATTCTACAATGGAGCTCATAATCCAATTTGTTCCTGAGTCAATCTTCTTAGTCTTTATTGGCTCCAAGCTCTTTATTTTTTTATTGATTCATTTAATATTTAATTATGGATGAATCAATTAGTATTGATGCTTTATTACACTGTTTTTTATGAGATGACTCGTAGACCTTACATATTGGAATTCTATATCATTGATATTCTTTTTCTCTCTTTCTCTCATCCTTCCATTTATCCACACCTTTACTTCTTTCATTTTGTTTTACAACTTCTAATTAAAGTTTATGCAAAAAAAATTTCAGTTGCTACAAAGATATGACTGATTTATCATATCTTGACTGGTTCTTTATATCCAGATAATACGAAGTGATGAGTTGGTTATTAGTTCATACTATGG